GCGGGTATCCGTATAAAACTATGTCGAATCTTCTTCCTGAAACATAACAGATCTTCTTTATCTAAACTATACCGCTGGGAAATTTTTAAGTACTTAAAACCCGTTTTGTTTTGTTCTTTTATTCCATCCTTTTGAAGTATCCACTAATAGAGGCGGGGTGATATTAGATAACTTCGTCCTTTCTCTGTTTTTTCACAAATAAGAAAAGAAGTTTCGGATTTAAGTCGAATATTAAAAGAATTACCATATATAACACAAAATTTCTCCGCCGATTCCTTCTAGTCGCGCCTCCCGGCCGGTCATTATACCTCGAGAAGTAGAAAGAATTACAATCCCTATCCCACCCAAAATTCTAGGAATGCGCTGGTAATTCGAATAGATTCGGAGACCCGGTCGGCTAATCCGTTTTAAATTTAAAAGAGCTCTATAGGGCCCTTTACTATTTCTTCTATGTTGCAGGGTTAAAACCAAAAAAGATTTTTTGTTTTCCCGGTGTTTTCGCACGTTTTCGATAAAACCTTCCCGTAAAAGTATTTTAACAATGTTTTCGGCGATGTTAGTAGATACTATTCGAACCGTTCCTTTTCTATTAATGTCAGCATTTCGTATAGAGGTTATTATGTCAGCAATAGTGTCCCTACCCATGATGAACTAAAATTATTGGTGCCTCCAAATTTGGATATAATAAACATACATGTTCTTTTTTTCTATTTATTTATGTTTATGAATTATTAAAGGTATATACGTGAGACACAATCCGTTAAATTGATCTTTAAATCTATTTCTATATCACGGTCTCATAATACTTCGGGGGCTAATGAAACTATTTTAGTAAAATTTAATTGTCTCAACTCTCGGGCAATCGCACCAAAAATTCGAGTTCCTTTTGGGTTTCCTTCTTGATCAATCACAACTGCAGCATTGTCATCATATCGTATTATCATACCGTTGTCGCGTTTGAATTCTTTACAAGTACGTACAATTACAGCTCGGATCACTTCTGATCTTTCTAGAGGCATATTTGGTACGGCTTCTTTGATCACAGCAACAATAACGTCACCAATATGAGCATATCGGCGATTACTAGCTCCTATAATTCGAATACACATTAATTCTCGGGCCCCGCTGTTGTCCGCTACATTCAAATAGGTCTGAGGTTGAATCATATCATTTTTTAATTTGTTATTTCAATGCCAATGCAAAAGGGGCGAATAAAAAAAAAAGAAATACTATTTGTCTTTGTCCAAAAAAAGAAACCTGTAATTTTTTTTTATTCCAAAGACCTCTTTCCTTTGGTTCTACATTTCTATCCCGAAATAATGAATTGAGTTCGGATAGGCATTTTGGACGCCGCTATTGAAATGGCCCTTCTGGCTATATTTTCTGCCACTCCGCCTATTTCATAAAGTACTCTACCCGGTTTAACGACAGCTACCCAATATTCGGGAGATCCTTTTCCAGATCCCATACGCGTTTCGGCAGGTCTTACTGTAACTGGTTTGTCTGGAAATATACGTACCCATATTTTTCCACCACGGCGTGCATTTCGTGTCATTGCTCGTCGCCCCGCTTCTATTTGTCTAGATGTGATCCAAGCGGGTTCAAGTGCTTGAAGAGCATATTTACCGAAACAAATATGATTACCTCGATAAGAGATTCCCTTCATTCTTCCTCTATGTTGTTTACGGAATCTGGTTCTTTTAGGGTTATAGTTGATGGTTGTTTCGCAATTCCATCTCTACTACAGAACCGGACATGAGAGTTTCTTCTCATCCAGCTCCTCGCGAATGATAAACGCTTTACATTACAAATATTTCATTTAAGATATACATACATTAATGAATAATACACCGACTCGTGGGATTCTCTGAGATGGATTTCATATAAGCTATTCGAAATTTTTTTATCTTGTTTGGATATATAACCCTTTAATTCTATATTATTATTATTTCTTTTTTTTTTTTTTTACGAATCTTTTTATTATTATTATTGTATCGGATTGACTAAAATGAAAATGTAAAATGGAGCAATCCAATAAAATAAAGCTTTCGCGGGCGAATATTTACTCTTTCAATATCTAGTCTATAGTCTAATTTAGTTGTAGGGTTAGTACTCGACCTCTCAGAATTGTCCCCGGTTTGTTCCGCCATCCCACCCAATGAATCATTAGGATTCGTTTTTAATAGAATCTTCTCTTCTGCATTCACGGGTTCCGTCGTTCCCACCGCTTCACAACTAATGGTTAGGTCTAAATTCCACAATGGAGCCCCAAATTAATTTATTCTTGAGTCAATCTTCTCAGTCTTTTATTGGCCCAAGGCTCTTGAGTTTTTGTTCTATTAACAGATTCATCGAATTGTGGATGAATCAGAAGTATTGATGCTTTGCTTTATTACATTGCCTTTTATGAGATGACTTATAGACCTTACATATTCTAGTGGAATCATATATCGTTCATATTCTTTTTTTATCCTTCTCTCACCCTTCCAGTTATCCACAC